TCCTCGAATATGTCATTGAAAGGTAAAGGATTCAATCCTTTTTAAGAAATCAAGTTTTTGATCGGAATATGAATCAAACCGAAAGATCCCTTAACTCTTAAGGGGATTCATAGAACGAATCACACTTTTACCACTAAACTATACCCGCTATAACTATAATAGAATATTATATACAAATGAACTTTTTGTCGAACAGGGGAATTGGGCGTAATAAAGATAGGATCATAAAAGAATCATGAAAATGCGAGTGTCGATGTTTTTCGTGGGGGTTTCAATTTAATGAGATTCCGGAAAGAAAGGGGGCTCTTTTAAATAACTAAATAACAAGCTCTACCTTTTCTTTTGCTGGAGGGGTTTTAATAGATATGGCTCGCTAAAACCACTGAAATCATAACAGAAAAATGCATTCATTATTATTTAACAACCCATAGTTTCATTTTTTTATTCCCGTAAGGTCGTCAAGTAACTCAAAAAGGGAGAAGGAATTATAAAATAAGAAATGCGACTTTTATATAATTTATATCCATTTATATAAAAAGAATGGAAATAGCCCCGCGTCTTTTTATTGCTGCTTTAATAGCAAGCATTTTTGTTTTCAAATTCAAATCAGCTAAATCCTTTTAGCTAGGATTCGTTGGAACAAAAAAGGCCCGGCTAGGTATTGACCGGGCCAGGCTATGGGAATAAAAGGAACAAAATCAAAGCAACGGGGTCTTCTTTATTTTTCTTTAGATTTGTCTATTGGATCTTTCGAGCCCTTACTTATATCTAAATGAAATTGCTGGTAAAAGTTGTACATATCTATATAATAAAGAAAGAGAAAGAAAGACTTTTTTCAATCCTTACTTCATGTGTAATGTAACATAGTAATTATTACCTTTTTCAATTGGGAGAGATGGCTGAGTGGACTAAAGCGGCGGATTGCTAATCCGTTGTACGAGCTATTCGTACCGAGGGTTCGAATCCCTCTCTTTCCGTTTCCATTGATGATTGATTTATCTTTCAAATTTTGCAAACCCCTTTTTCTTTTTCCTAGTTCAGCATGTGGAATAGATAAAAAAATCCTAAGAAATAAAATCAAGCAAGGAAAACGAAAACCCTTTTTATTCTTCACGTCCAGGATTACGTCCTGGATCATTAGATAGAAATCCAAAGATGAACAGAGAAACAAAGAATATCACTACTGTGTAAACGAAAAGTTTAAGAGTAAGCATTACACAATCTCCAAGATCATTTTTTGGAAAAAACGAGAAAAGAGAATAGATCCTCCATTTTTTATACTAGAATATTCTAAATATTTAGAATATTCTAATAGATTCTATCCTATTTTGACACCAAGAAATGAAGTGATTTCTAAAAATAGAAAAGGATTTTCTGAAATTCAAAGTCATTTGTAATAAGAGTCTCTCATTACCAAAAATGGATTTCATACCCCAATTAAAGATTGGGGGGGACCCTAATAGGGTTAGGGTTTTTCGTTGGAAAAAGGTCAGAATGACGAAATGGGTCGAGCTGGGTTTTGATTTCTCGAGGTTATCCCCGACTTTCCGTGTTTGAATCGAAGGTTCATACTGTATTAGTTGCTCTTCTTAATTGTTAGAGTTTTTTTCTCGAATAAATCATGAATTTTCTGGGATAGTATTAAAGATTTTATCGAAAACTTACAGCAGCTTGCCAAACAAAGGCTAAGAGAAAAAAGAACAAAGGTATGACTGGCATAACATCTACGATAGGATTCAAAAAAGCATAGGCCTCGGGCAATTTGGCGAAGAAAAGACTAGTCGAATAAAGGGTAGAATTAAGACAGATATAGATCAAACTAAAGATATTAAGCATAACAGACATTTTGTTCTTGGAGATAATTGCATTTTGGTTGAGTTATTGATATAAATAAGGAAAAATGAAGTAAGGTAGACAAAAAGCCCCTCTTTTTCTTTGAACCCACCCAATCAAAAATCCTCCAATTCTCAAAAGAGAATAGAAGAAATCATACTTTCATACAATATCTTAATTGAATTATATGTAATGATCAATAAATTCAGTTGAATTCTATATCTACACGTGTCAAAATCCTAGCAAGAATCTAATCTAGTCTAGAAAAAGATTTTCTATAGATATTTGGACTGGAATTGACGAATACGCAACACCAATATTAGTCTTTATTAGTGTCGAATAGAAATCTAAATGGGGCGTCGCCAAGTGGTAAGGCAACGGGTTTTGGTCCCGCTATTCGGAGGTTCGAATCCTTCCGTCCCAGAGCGTATCCATTCTATCAGAATAGAATGAATAAAGATTCCTTTTTAAACAACCTTCTGTTTAAAGGTATAATATTAGTCATAGAATGTGATTCTTTTTTTTTTTTTTTTAATGATTCAGAGAAGAATCATATCTTTTTTTTTTCACAACAAACTGAATGGAATTGAGTGCAAATGACACGCAAATGTAACTGAATATATTTGTGATCCAGGTAAGATGGTAACATAGATCACAAAAGTTTGAATTCAAAAGGGGTAGGGCGGGCTTTTCATCATATACCCATCCCCTCATATTGAAGGAAGTTAGTTACTTAGAAAAACCTTAGGTCTCATCTCTATATTGAATTTTCAATGATTTATTTTGAATCAAAATGCGAAGGGGCCTATTTTTCCTATTTCTTTTTCCCTACCCCTTAAACTTAAATGAGGTATCCCAAATTATTAATCTTAATGTTCTGCGGATCCCTGAATTCTAAATAAGAGTAAGAGGGGTCTCTTGGTACTAACTAATTAAATTCACTCAATGAGATTACATCTCTTAAGGCTGCGTTAGGGTAAAATAATAAATAGTAGCAAGGATGTAATCTGGACTTGTTTGTCTTTGTCCCTAGACAAGAGATAGTTCATATTCCATAAAAAGAGATCTTTTTGAGATTTATGAATCATCATTTCCATTGAATTCGGGGAGTAGATGGCCGTTAATCAGCAACCAAAGATATTTCTAAATTTCAATCTCTGTGTCTGTTCGAATCACATTAACAAAGAATCAAGTTACATATGTAACCAATGTATTTTTTTGAACTTTTTAGGGATTTGGTGTTTGGCTTTAATGAATAATTGTAAATCTATCTAATCTAACAATTGAGACGGGGTGACTCATACATTTTATTCACTTGAATGACAAAATTGCAGAAAGATTACTTAACCCCAGGTTAAACAAAATAGGAAAATACATATAAATGAGGAAATGCTTAGCTTCTATGTATGTATTGTTTGATTTCGTTGTATTTCAGTGATAGCAGTCTTTCGATTTTTGTGAAAAAGAATTGTAATTGCTTCAATGTGAAAATGGAAATTTTTAACATAGAATATCCATAACAGTAACAGTTGTTCGGTCTATCTGATATGAAAACCCTCTTTTTGTCCGTCTGATTGATAAAATCAGAATCCAAAGGACCTAACTCTTACCTTACATCAGTCTTTTTTAGCTATATCACAAAAAAAAAAAAAAAAGAAATTGAATTTCTTGTTCGATCTAGTTATCTGCTTTAAATTATTGATGAATCAATTCGAAAAGAAAGAGAGATTTCTCTTTGATGATCAAATGTAGTATTTACTGTCAAACTTTATTCAAATAATGATGTAGAAATAGGAAACTTTTTCAATTAGAAAGATTTTTACTGATTCCTTGGGAGTTGAATCTTTGCTATTTGAAGAAGTTAGGGTTGGGTCAATGTCAATCTAAATCTAGCCCTAGCCTATCGAGTCACTTGAGGATACAAGATTCAAAAAGAATGCATTTATTCGTATTATTTATATTAGTATTTCCATATTTCTCTTAGATATTTCTGTTAATTTGTTTTTTTTTAATCAGATTTTTCAGAAAAATTTGGATCATCTATGTATAGAATAAAAAGGGATAGATTACTATGTCTATGGACGGCTGAACCAATGACTATTCATGATTCCACAATTGAATCAATTCCATACGGGTTACAAATTAGAGGAATGTTATGGTAAAACTTCGTTTGAAACGATGTGGTAGAAAGCAACGTGCGACTTGAAGGACGCGATCCGGTGTGGATTCTTAGTCTTACATCCACCATTTTATATAGGAATGAAAGTGCTCTTGGCTCGACATCATTTGTTGAACTATTGTTGTACTATAACCCCTCTTTTTTGTTGGGTTGTAATGTAAATAAACATAGTACATGATGGAGCTCGAGTAGAAAGTATTAATTCATTTCTCGGGGGCAAAGATCTAGGGTTAATGCCAATCAATAAATTGAAACAACTTCGTAAGTAGATCTTCAATATAGAAATCGAAAGGATCCGATTTCAGCAAGTTTCAATTTAAAAAGAAAATTTGTTGGAATTGAGAAAACTCTTTTGATCCAAAGTGTATCACCCGAGAATCAACCGTTCGTATGATTCTTTGGTAGAAAGAAATCACAAAAGGGGTATGTTGCTACCATTTTGAAAAGATTGAGAAACACCGAAGTAATGTCTAAACCCAATGATTTAAAACAAAGAGAAAGGATCCCGAAACAAGGAAACACCGTTTTAATTGTCTCAATAACTGGATCAAAATAAAGAATCAAAATAGATTTTCAATGAGACAAACAAAAAGGGGTTAAAGACTACTCAATAAATGAAATTGCCTAAAGATTTTCCTTTGAGCTATTTTTGAGAATTATACAACTTGAGTTATGAGTACAAATGATTTTTTTTTTTAGGAGGGACGAAGAAAAAAACGAGTGAAATCATAGTCTAATTTATTTTATGGACCTTTTTGCCATTCATTAGAATTCTATATATAGAATATAGAGAAAACTTCGAATCATTTTTTCTCGAGCCGTACGAGGAGAAAACTTCCTATACGTTTCTAGGGGGGGTATTGTTTATCTACATCTATCCCAATGAGCCGTCTATCGAATTGTTGCAATTGATGTTCGATGCCGAAGAGAGGGAAGAGCTCTTCGGAAAGTGGGTTTTTATGATCCGATAAAGAATCAAACTTATTTA